GTATTTTCTATTGCATATATTCAACGAAAAATTGAAATAGGAGGATTCTCTAGAGGGATATGTACATAAGAGAGAGATTCGGTTTGGTATCTGAGTAACAATTTCTGGTCTGGGGTTTACATATACACATATATGTTGTTATAATTGAAATGCAAAAGGATTGATTATTGAAAAAAAAAATGAATACTGATTAGTCATAAATCAATTTTATTTTCTTTTGCCATTCAATGAAACAAAATTTCATTGGAGAGAAAAATTGAAGAACTTTTCACTAATTCAAAGTAAATTGTTAATGGTTCCAATTTGCCCTGAATTTTTCAGTCTGTGACCAGAAATCCATTTTTTCTACTCCCCTTAGAATTAGAAAGGATAGGGGATGCTTTTAATTTAAGCGATGTATATTTTGAGATACAATCAATCCAAGAGAATAATATAAACTAGATCCAATAAAAAATAGGAATTTTTTTTTAATTAAAAAAGTACAACGGGATTCAAGATAAAAAAAAAAACAAAAAAAGAGTTAGTAATAGAATATGGATAATATTTTTCTCCATTTTGGATCGAATTTGGCGGCATGGCCAAGTGGTAAGGCGGGGGACTGCAAATCCTTTATCCCCAGTTCAAATCCGGGTGTCGCCTGAGCAACAAAAGATTTTGGACTTCTTTCTTATCCTGCCGATCTAATTCGATGAATTCTTGCGGAGCAAGAAGCAGAGGCAAAGGACTAAGTAGGCGTTTCGATACTTTATTTTTATAAGCCATAGCATAGGTTTTATAAAAGACTGTAATTTTTTTTCTAAAAACCTGGGTGTAACCCAAACAGGTATCAATAGGGATGAAGCAATTCTCACTTATTATCGGTTCGGGCCAATCATTTGATTTTTCAATTGAATCAAATAAATGGTGAGGGTCAATTCCGGGATTCAGAACTAAGGTCGGAAATCTCGGTATCCAAAGGTTACTCCGTTTTTGCTACTAGAATTGAAGAAGAGATTATATGAAAGACTATCAAGTCGCCCTTATTAAATTTAAGTAGTGTCTCGCGACTCCGTCTGGTATCAAAAGAGTAAAGAAAAAAAAAGAATGTATTAATAGTGGTGGGTTCTCCTGATTCTTTCACAGAAAGAAAGACAGTAAGCTTAGATCAAATAGGAAATAGAAGTATCTAATAGATAGTTATCTATCTTGATGGTATATTTTTATGTTTTTTGCTTAGTAAAGAAAGGTATCAAAACAAATAATAGGTCTTACTATTCTTATATGCTCCATTAGAACCATTCCTTTGATATTTCCAAGGAAAAGGCGTGTGTATCATCATATTTGTACTTAAAGCTTCCTGATTTTAGTTTTACAGAAACCCTAAAATAGAGAAACTTGTTACGAGTGTATTTATTGAATTGGTTTGGTTCATCAATAGTCTTAAGTCATAATCCCATTTTGACTCTGCGCCATTGATTCCACTATGATTATTAATTAATAATAATAGAATAATTCTTTCATAGAAATAGGGGACATAATTCACATGGATATAGTAAGTCTTGCTTGGGCTGCTTTAATGGTAGTCTTTACATTTTCCCTTTCACTTGTAGTGTGGGGAAGGAGTGGACTTTAGAGCTGGGGGCACTGCTAATTGCTCAATCGAACTGTATTAATTCTTTATTGATTATTTTGCGAAGCCTTAAAAATGTCTTCAAAATTGTACTGGAATACAGTAATGAATGATTACCATAATTGTATTTCGAAACTCAAATCTACGCATGATAGGAGATTTTTTCCAACCTAATTTTTCTCCATTTTGGTGAATCAGCTCTTATCAGAATTATAGATATTACAATAAGAAAAACTAATACCTATTTTTTTTTCTTTACTTTTACCTTTCTAAAAGAAAGTCGTTCCCCTATTACGACAATACATATTTTATTTCTATTGGAAACGAGGCGATTAGTGATTGTCCAAAGAGGTCCTAGACATAATAAAATTAGATCTTTCTTACGTTGAGCGACCCACATATCACACATTTAACATTTGTTTTAGACTCCTAGAAAATTTTTTATGCTTTTTTTGACTCATCTCATGTTTAAGCATGAAAAATAGGCAGGGTCTGCTCTACTTCTTTTAGAAATCCGAAGAAGTTACTGTATAACTTAACTCTGCGGATCATCCGTTAATTGTTCAATCAATGACTTCTTTCTTAAGATGGGAAATCAAAATAAAAGAAATAGAATTAGAGTACTACTATCTATATGTACATCTAATATATGTACATATATATTGTAATTTAATACTAAAAAATAGTATACAATACTAGCTGGTGTGGTAGAAAGAACTATATATCTAGATATATAGTTCTTTCTACCACACCAGATTAAATACTTAATAAGATACTTTTGATTCCAGCCCAATCATTTCATTTAAGACTTAGAGTTTGAATCCCTTCTTTCGTTTCTTGAATCATTGATAAGAACTAAGAATTCAAGTTTCATTCAAATTAATCATTTTGGCTGACCGTTTTTACATAGATGATAAGTAAAAAAGCCGTAGGAACTAGAATGAACAGCGCAGTAGCAATAAGTGCGAGAATATTGACTTCCATAATATAATCTTCCTTTTTTTGTTTCGCAATAACTCGGGATCTAATCCCATAGAGATGATAAATTTGACTCCTGTAAATTCAATGGGATGAATTACATCCTAATGATACTGAATCAGATCAATATTATGGATAACAATTTCTGATCTATCAAACCAATTCATCGTCGAGAATCGAATAGTATAACATGGAAAGATCTTTTATCCATACTAAATCAAAAATACCATTTTTGATTGGACCGGAAATACACATCATTGTATTTTCATTCCCTTTTTCACCTTTTCTTTTCTATAACCTATTATCTTCCTTATACAACTTTCCTACTTATACATATACATAGAATTATGTAAATCAAATTATGAGGTATCATATGACTGGTATTCTCTGAGTCATACACAGATCCAAACAGTATAAGTGAGATGGAAAAAGAAAGGATTAAGTATAAAAAAAAGAATAGTCGAACAAATGAAATTTAATTTACTAAGAAGAAGAAAGGGGCGCTGCTTGGTTGGCCTTTTCTTTTATTTTATTAGTATCCTCTTTATTGGATTGGGATTGGAACGTATACATGAAAAATTCAGTATGCAATTAAAATGAGAATGAAATAGATTGTTTTCAATTAGTATTAATAATTGAGGATACACAAAAAAACTTGGAATTAGAAAGAATGTGCTTTAACCTGAAACCGGGTAATTAAATTATATTAAGTTCATTGTGTATCGTACAATAAACGAAGACAATATGTGTCTGTACTGCCCATATTTTATGGGCACTCCATTCCATTTCGTCAATCAAAAACAAGCGAAAAAGAAAGTGAGTATGGTATCTCTTAAACTTAAAATACTGAATATAGCAATATTACCGATTGTACCAATCCACATATGTCTCCCCTTATCCATTAGTACTAGGGAAAGAAATGGAAATTCCCGTATTTGTCTGATGATAAATGCGAAACAAAAACAAAAGAAAAAAAAATCCCCCTCCCCGCACTGGGGATTCCATTTTTCTCCCCGTCTTCCCTTTCGCGAAAAATAGAGAAAGGCATTGAGAAATTCATCGGATCCTAGTTCGGGACTGACGGGGCTCGAACCCGCAGCTTCCGCCTTGACAGGGCGGTGCTCTGACCAATTGAACTACAATCCCAGCGAGGTGTATAGCATATATATTTTTCTTGTTTCATAAGTAAGAACATTCTACTTGTCATGTTGTAACGTAACAGATACACGAATGATATAGTGATATCATATCTACATAAACACGGACTTTAGTGAGAGTGATGCAGATTATTAGTAAGGAGTTATTTATTTTTTAATTTATTGGTAAAATAAAAATAGAAAATCAATCTTTCAATGAGATGAGAAAAAAAAATATAGATAGAGTAAAAAAATAGACCCTTTTTCTTTATTTCTACATTTCTACGTATACCGATCAGGCATTTCTTTTTCTTTTCTGTAGGACAAATTGGTTATATTATACTCATAGAGCGGTGAATTTTTGGGCCGAGCTGGATTTGAACCAGCGTAGACGTGTCGCCAACGAATTTACAGTCCGTCCCCATTAACCGCTCGGGCATCGACCCAGGAAGAATTCATTCTAGGCTTATTGATAATCTATGATCAACTTCCTTTCGTAGTACCCTACCCCCAGGGGAAGTCGAATCCCCGTTTCCTCCTTGAAAGAGAGGTGTCCTAACCACTAGACGATGGGGGCATATCCGCCCGACCGTCATCATACTATGATGATAGTATGAACAGTTTTTTGGAATTGTCAATATAATCTAATGGTATCGCTAGATCCGAAGAGTCTTTCTATGTTATGATTCTATAAAATTAGAACATTTTTTTTTTTGTTTGATGCTTCATGAATGAAGCATCCCATACTATTCGATATAACGAAAGGAAGTCTAGGATTCCTTCAGTTCAGGCAATGATTGGCCCGAAAGAAAAGGGGGTATGGGGGGTAAAACCTCATTTAATTTCATTTAATTTCTTCAATTTCCACTCATTGCTTCCTTTCTCGTTCAAATAAAATATGATATATCTATCACTATCTCATACTAAGCCAGAAAATTCAAAAACGAGAAAAATTTTACCCACTTTTTTGTTCTATTATGAGTCTACTGCATATATGTATATATGTAGTAGACTCATAATAGAACATGGCTAATTCATGAATTGAATAGGGCCCTTTTAACTCAGTGGTAGAGTAACGCCATGGTAAGGCGTAAGTCATCGGTTCAAATCCGATAAAGGGCTTTTTCATGAAACTCAAGTCTTAGTTTTCGTTCTTCGGCGGAGAATACAGATATTGTTGATATTAAACAAAAAAAAAAGAAAAAGGCAACCACCATTATAACGAGTTCTTATTATTATGAGTTATAGTTAAAAAGTTGAACATTTAATCATTATCA